ATTCGCTGAATTTCCATATTTGTGAGATCGTCAATATAGTACCGAAGGTACTTTTAGAATCTACCGAATCAGTATAGCTATCCTTCTTCTGACACAGCAACGAAATTGCAATCAATATCGAAATGCAGTACTAGAAAATTTCATTCTTCTTTTCGTCTTCTTCTTGCTGGTCGATGTATAACTAGGTACCATTCAATAGAAAATTTCTCAAATTTCTGTAGTACGGGGTTTCTTTTCTCTCCATTTCCATTATTATTATTGGCTTCAGACTAGAAATTGAAGATCAAGTAAAACCGGAATCCAGCAGATTTTTTTCTAATAATTCATGACAGAGATTATCATATTTACCCAATTCAATTAGATGTGCGAAATCTCCAAATCCCCTTTTCGGTCGTCCAAAAACAAGTAAGAGTAACAAGGATTCGATAAAAGAAAGAGAAGTAATGAATAAAAAAATTTTAATAATTGATATTTGTTTTGTGATGCACGCGTTATTGTATTATATCAAAATATTAAAAGGTTCTTTCTTGACCTAACTACAAAGGGGGGGGATTTATGCTTTATATATAATATGGAAAGACAAAATAGAAAATCTATAACTGAAAATTTTTTATTTTAGAATCGAATTGGACCGAAATAAAAATTTGATTTTTTCGAGGGATCCGCTCGTGCGATACCTTTCCCTTTTTTCTTGTCATTTGAGATATTCTGTGAATGACCCTACTGCTGAAACGAATAAGTTAGAAAGTAAATAAAATAAAGTAAAGTAAAAAAAAATAAAGAAAAGTAAAAAAAAATAAAGAAAAGGGAAAGGTATTATAAGGTCACTTTTTTTTTTTCGAAAAAAAAAAAAAAATGGATTCGATATAATAAAAAAGAAAAAATCAAAATACAAAATCAAAATAGAAGTGATTCCCTAATTTTGTTCCATATGGATTTCAAAAAAGTTTCGTTTTTGAAATGAAGTTACATAACACTGTTTTGATTATAATTTTGAATATTAGTTTACTCAAGAGTTGACCAATAAATCTGTTGATTCTGAATCGTGGGAAGTGTCGATGCCAAGGGTGATGAATTTCTTTCTTTTTCTACCCCTGTCACTCTATTTTTGGTAGTACCTTCTAGAATAATGGATGAGTCAAAAACTTTCAATTGAACTTAGTCTTTCAATTGTTATAGTATTTTTGCTTATCCTCGTATCTTTCAAAAGCGGAAACTTAGGAAAGTGCTTTCTAAACATATGTATAAAAAGAACGGATTTCCTTTAGCTCCTTCATGCCTACTATAACTAGTTATTTCGGTTTTTTACTAGCGGCTTTAACTATAACCTCGGCTCTATTTATTGGTCTGAGTAAGATAGGACTCATTTGAAATTAATTAAATTAATTAAATGAATAAGTCATAAAAAAAATCCTTCTGTGGTATTCCATATATTCTCTAGTTCCTTACCGTATTAATTCCCAATTATTAATTATTGGGAATTGATATTTCTGGGCAATACGGATTAATATTAATATTTCGCGATAGATATTACCTCCCTTTTTCCTCTTTCAAATAAATGAAATTGAAATGATTGAAGTTTTTCTATTTGGAATTGTCTTAGGTCTAATTCCTATTACTTTGGCGGGATTATTCGTAACCGCATATTTACAATACAGGCGTGGTGATCAGTTGGACCTTTGATTAATTCACATCTTTTTTTTTAACTGACCTCCTCTTTTCTTTTTTCTTTAATTTAATTCGGGGAGGTCAAGGTCAAAAGTCAAATTCAGATTGCTTTATTTCAGTTCATTGTAATTTTCGATCTAACAACACAAGAGCGGAATCACGCTCTGTAGGATTTGAACCTACGACATTGGGTTTTGGAGACCCACGTTCTACCGAACTGAACTAAGAGCGCTTTCTTATCACAACGGAAAAAACTGTAAAGAACTGTAAAGAGGGTTTTATATATATATATAAAAAATACTTCAACCCCAATAAATACTTCTTGCATATGTATGCTATCATAAAATTAAAGATTATGTATGTCCGAATTGAATCGCTCGAAAATGGATCCCCGGTTACTGCTCCTCTGAGCAGCAATAGGTAGGGATGACAGGATTTGAACCCGTGACATTTTGTACCCAAAACAAACGCGCTACCAAGCTGCGCTACATCCCTTTCAATTGGTCTACAGTATCATTGTAGAAAATCCCCATCTTGTTTTCCACATCCTTATTTTATTTCCTTCATTTATATGCAAAATCGATCTTGCCATTTCTTTTTTTGGTCTCATATCATATAACATATAATAATAAATGAATATTTTTCTTGGTAATTCCCCGGCGGAAACGGACCCCTTTTCCTGCTTTAAGAAAAAGAAAATCTTATCTACGGAATCATTGCACATGTCAATTTGAATTAGTGATTCCACACACAAATACAAGTGGTCTTTAGTTACATATACATCTCTTACCATAATGTAGTCCAATATGGAATACAAAAAAAAGAAGGAGGATTCTCAATGCGAGATCTAAAAACATATCTTTCCGTGGCACCGGTATTAAGTACTCTCTGGTTCGGGTCTTTGGCAGGTTTATTGATAGAAATAAATCGTTTCTTCCCGGATGCGTTGACATTTCCTTTTTTTTCATTCTAGTTATTGATATGGAAACGGGTGAAGAAGATTAGAGATAGAATCAAATATTTGTGACTAATCTCTCTGTTCCCTCCTCTCTTTTTCTTTTCTTTCTTTTTCTTTTTTTTAATTAGATAGATAAAATAAGGGAGGAAGGAGAAAGAAAAGCGGATTCAACCTCAGCGAAATTCAGGTTCAGGCTCCAATTAAATTAAGAATAAAATTAATAATAGAGTTAAAAGAAAAAAAATATCGAAATCCGAATGTGGTTAGAATAGGAGTATCATACAATACAAGATACTTAAATGAAATACTGTATTGCGATTAGAAATATATTTAGAAATTGTTGTATTACTTATTATTTACTATATTAATTGCAACAAACCCGTTATTTCATAATTTGATTTTGAGTTGTTCGCAACTTCTATTTTTTCCGTTCCTTTTCCTTTCTTCTTATTTGCTTCGGAGCGGAAAATAGAAAAAGCTGGGTGAATCAAAAACCCAAAGGAGGTTCATGGCCAAGGGTAAAGATGCTCGAGTAAGGGTTATTTTGGAATGTACCAGTTGTGTTCGAAACGATGTTAATAAGGAATCAACGGGTATTTCGAGATATATTACTCAAAAGAATCGACACAATACACCCAGTCGATTGGAATTGAGAAAATTCTGTCCCTATTGTTTCAAGCATACAATTCATGGTGAGATAAAGAAATCGATATAGATCGAACCGAGTGCTTGGGTGTCGCCCTTTCAAGGAACATCAAAAATAAATTAGATATATATCTATTTCATATATTTAAATAGAAACAACTAAATAAATATCGACAAACCAAATCCTATTAATTTTTTCTAGAATTTTTTTTGTTTTTGATTTGATCGAAATAAGTATTTTAGGGGTAAGGAATAAACAAATTATGGATAAATCTAAGCGACTCTTTCTTAAATCCAAGCGGTCTTTTCGTAGGCGTTTGCCCCCGATCCAATCGGGGGATCGAATTGATTATAGAAACATGAGTTTAATTAGTCGATTTATTAGTGAACAAGGAAAAATATTATCTAGACGGGTGAATAGATTAACCTTAAAAGAACAACGATTAATTACTATTGCTATAAAACAAGCTCGTATTTTATCTTCGTTACCTTTTCTTAATAATGAGAAACAATTTGAAAGAGGGGAGTCAACCGCTAGAAATACTGGTTTTAGGAACAGAAAGAAAAAGGCTTTCTTTTCAATTGAATCAAAATTCTAATCCGAATTCAAACACAGATGGATGTTTTGTTCAAAAAATACGAGAATCCGTTGTGTCGTAAGAAAAAAAAAGAATCGGGGAAGAAGAATAAATTTTTTTATCGAGCGTGTTCGCTCATTTTGACGACTTTATCATACATATTATCCGATTTTATCATACTAATTTCTACTCTACCTTCCCGGAATTCATTCTCCAGAGAATTCCATTTAAAACTGTTTGGCAGATTCCTCCCAACCCCCCCTTTTTATGATCGCATTGGAAATCATATAAAGACAATTCCTATTTGATATAGCGATTTGTGCAAGTATTTTACGATTAAGAAGCAACTGCCCCTTATACAGATTGTGTATCAATCTACTATAAATATAAGATACCCCCGAACCACGAATTACTGCATTTATTCGAGTGATCCACAAACGACGAAAATCCCTTTTTTTCCTATCTCTATTACGATGCGCCGAAACCAAAGCTCTTATTTTTTGTTGAATAATTGTTCGAGTAAGTCTTGAATGAGCCCCGCGAAAACTTGATGCAAATAAACGCATCTTTGTTCTACGTCTTCGAGCTATATATCCTCGTCTAATTCTGGTCATTGAGTAAATGAAACTTTGATGAATAACTAATTGATTTCCCCTCTTTCAGTTATTCTTTTCCCCTTCCTATTAATAACAAAACGGATTCTTCCAATTTATAAAATCAAAATTCCAATGGCTTTTGCTACTATAACCTTCCCTACCACGCCTTTTTCCTTTTTTTTTATAGACATTGGAAAATAAAAATAGAAATAGATAAGGAAATTGCGGGTTCCATCGTCTATATGGTTACTTCTTAAACGGTGAGGTCTTCTCTATACACCGGAGCCCTTCTTTCATTTAATCAATGCTATTGGTAACTTGTACAGTTACCACTCTTTGGCTCTACCCATGAATTTTCCAGTAAGAAGTCTTTCAGAACAAGATATACCTTATACAGTAACGGTATTTAATTATGAAGATTGGTTGGGTAGCTGACCCTGTTAGTCCGTTCTTCTAAGAGCGGAAACACAATCTTTAAAATAGGATAGGATTTACCCCGCTTAATGGATAACTATTTGTTACCAATGGGGAATTCTTTCTCATCTTAAATTCCAAATTGAGGTGATTGAATTTTCACCAATTGAAACCATAAATTTCATACACAATAGAAAGATATGATAGATCTATCTTTTTTAGATAGTGAATGGAAGAACTCCATTCTATCCAATTCACCGGTACTGATCATTGATACTGGAAATTTTCTTTCTTTTGCTTTGTTTCAGTCCAGATTTAAACGAGTCGCACATACACCCTCGTACATGTTCCTCGGCGCTGAGGGCATCCCCCAAGAGCGGGGGATTTCGTGACGTTTCTAATTGGCTGTCTTGGGTTTCTAATAAGTTGTTTAATAGTTGGCATGCTGAATTATGCATTATGAGCTGGTTTAGATTGATCCTAACCGGATGATTATGAATTTCTTCTATTTAATATATTAATATTAATAGAATATTAAACCCTTAAGAAGTAAGAAGATAAAATCTTAAATCGTGCATTTGCGCGACATCACTGCTATTTTTTATGCAACCGCTACAAAATCAACAATTCCATGAGCTTGGGCTTCTGTTGCTGACATAAAAGTATCCCTTTCCAGGTCTTCGGATACAACCCAGAAGGGCTTGCCTGTTCTTTGTACATAAATCCTTGTAAGGATTTCGCGCAGTTTCAGTAGTTCTTCCGCTTCCAGGATAAGTTCAGATGCTTGTGCCTCATAAAAACCGGCAGCAGGTTCATGGATCATTACCCTGATCATATAATATAACACAATACAATTAAGGGTTCCTGTATTTCGCACGACGAGGCAAGGCGAAGAGATAAAAAATAAATAAGAAAAAGATAGAATTGAACAACCGTACGGGCATTCTTTTCGCATTGCATACGGCTCTACAATGGAATTCGTTTTTTTTACCTTTCATCGAAGAAAGAGAAAATGTGGGGTCTATTATACCCAGATCGGTAAATGATCCAATTACCACCCTTCTTTTTTTCGGAGGAGTTCAAAAATACTATGATGGTCCCGTTGCTTTATATATTTATTTCGTCTGTGGTTCAGCAATCCCAAAGTTTCTTTTTTTTTTTTCAAATATCAAATAAAAGAATAAAGAAAAAAATAATCTTCTTTTTTTTATTTTCGTACTCTTTGATAACATAAATAGTGTTAATAACTTGCCGGTGTGAAAAAAGTTTGTGACGCTGAAATCGACCTAAGATAGGTAAGATAAAATCGGAAATACCCTTCCTTTATCTCATACTACACTACTCTTTCGATACATAATCTAATATTTTGAAAAACACTAAAAAATTTTCATATCGAATTCGAAGTGCCATGCTAATATTACTTAATATTAATAATTAATATGGCGAAGGCATAGTCTTCTTTTTTCTCTCAAATAAAAAACTCATTGGCGCCAAGCGTGAGGGAATGCTATACGTTTGGTAATTTCTCCTCCGACCAGGATAACAGACCCCATTGAGGCGGCTAATCCCACGCATATTGTCTCTATATCTGGTCGCACAAATTGCATAGTATCATAAATAGCTATTCCAGGTATTACCCATCCACCGGGAGAGTTTATAAGCAAATACAGATCCTTAGTCTCACTCTCCGCACTGAGATATACCATAAGAGCAATAAGTTGATTGGAAACATCGTTAGTAATCACTTGGCCTAAAAAAATTAATCTTTCTCGATAAAGTCGGTTGATTAGGATAAAATTATACCCTTAGGAGCCGTACAGGCACCTTTTGATGCATACGGTTCAACAACAGCAAAACTTGCGAAAAAAAATCAATGTGTAGATTCCAGCCCTCTTTCTTTTTTTTTCTTTTTTTATAGCGGATTCTTTCTAATGAAGGCGAAGGGGCTTCTCTTTCATTAGAAAGAATGATGAGTTTGGCCGGTTTTCCTATAATATTAGAATTCACTAAACGTATCGGACTAACTTTTCATTGATGTATTTTTTCATCGAGATCCAATACAAAAATCACGATGTCATTTTCTTGTTCCTGAACGGGCTTCTTCAAATTTTTTAGGTTTATGCTCTACTCCGAGTAAGGATCCGCCCGATTTTGATTTGCACATATAGGACAAATGACCCCAATACCACGTCTTTTTTTTTTTTTTTGCTATGACTTCCCCCTTTTTCAATTTTTCAATTCATTTCGTTTATGTCTTCCGACAAATATTTGACGTATCCATCATATTTATTATTCGATTGATTAACTGTTTTAGATCACTGCTATTTAAATAAAAAAAATAAATTTCTAAATCAAAGCATTTAGTTCTAAAGAGAATCGTTTATGATATCTTATGATATAAGTACTAATAATAGATATATTACCAATTGGGTTTTTCTAAACGGAGCCTAGATACCTCATCTGATTGGTCCAGCCAAGTCGACCATAAAATTTTTTAGTTGCTAATATTAATCTGGATACCTCTTCACAAAATGGATCTAATTGCATTTCATTGCACTTCACGCTACAAATTTTTGATGATTCAATCCCTTTTTTTTGCGAAAGGAAGGATATCTCAATCGGGGGAGAGAATGGGGAAATCCCATATGACCCAATATATCTGACAGGGCACACTATATGTCAACCCAAGTTGGATTCCGATTTCCGTGAGTCTTAAAAGGCACTTTTGGAACACCAATAGGCATAAACTGAAAGAAAAAAGAATTACTCTATTTCACTTTGATGTGGAAACGTAATAATGGGTTTATTATTTTAATAATATTAGCTTTATCATCATATTTTCTACATAGATTGAATAAGTTCATAAAATAAAGTAAAGGAAAACTAAATGAATAAAGGAAAATTTTTACAAATAGGTACTTTGAATGATGACTAAATATGGATGCATTCACTCATAGAAAAGGGAATCGACCCTCATTGCGTATTGGGACTTATCGAGTATAGAATAGATCTGCTTCTCTTTTTTCTTATGAACCGAATTGTTCCATTTTTACTAAAAGAGTAGAACAAATAGGAATCCTTTTTCCGAGATAATTCATTGAACAAAAGAAAGGGGGGGGGGTCCATAGCATAGTTTTTTCAATGCAATAAAGTTACATAGTGTCTATTTTTTGTTGATAAAGGGGTATTACCATGGGTTTGCCTTGGTATCGTGTTCATACTGTCGTATTGAATGATCCCGGTCGGTTGCTTTCTGTCCATATAATGCATACTGCTCTGGTTGCTGGTTGGGCCGGTTCAATGGCTCTATATGAATTAGCTGTTTTTGATCCTTCCGACCCAGTTCTTGATCCAATGTGGAGACAAGGTATGTTCGTTATACCCTTCATGACTCGTTTAGGAATAACCAATTCATGGGGCGGTTGGAGTATTACAGGAGGGACGATAACGAATCCGGGTATTTGGAGTTACGAAGGCGTAGCCGGGGCGCATATTGTGTTTTCTGGCTTGTGTTTCTTGGCAGCTATCTGGCATTGGGTGTATTGGGATCTAGAAATATTTGGTGATGGACGTACAGGAAAACCTTCTTTGGATTTGCCTAAGATCTTTGGAATTCATTTATTTCTCTCAGGAGTGGCTTGCTTTGGCTTTGGCGCATTTCATGTAACAGGATTGTATGGTCCTGGAATATGGGTGTCCGACCCATATGGACTAACTGGAAAGGTACAAGCTGTAAATCCCGCGTGGGGTGTGGAAGGTTTTGATCCTTTTGTTCCCGGAGGAATAGCCTCGCATCATATTGCAGCAGGGACATTGGGCATATTAGCAGGCTTATTCCATCTTAGTGTCCGCCCGCCCCAACGTCTATATAAAGGATTACGGATGGGCAATATTGAAACCGTTCTTTCCAGCAGTATCGCTGCTGTCTTTTTTGCAGCTTTTGTTGTTGCTGGAACTATGTGGTATGGTTCAGCAACTACTCCCATCGAATTATTTGGTCCCACCCGTTATCAATGGGATCAAGGATACTTTCAGCAAGAAATATATCGAAGAGTTAGCGCTGGACTAGCCGAAAATCAAAATTTATCAGAAGCTTGGTCTAAAATTCCTGAAAAATTAGTTTTTTATGATTACATCGGAAATAATCCGGCCAAAGGGGGATTATTCAGAGCGGGTTCAATGGATAACGGAGATGGAATAGCTGTCGGATGGTTAGGGCATCCTATCTTTAGAGATAAAGAAGGGCGTGAACTTTTTGTACGCCGCATGCCTACTTTTTTTGAAACATTTCCAGTTGTTTTGGTAGACGGAGATGGAATTGTTAAAGCCGATGTTCCTTTTAGAAGGGCAGAGTCGAAGTATAGTGTCGAACAAGTAGGTGTAACTGTTGAATTCTATGGTGGCGAATTGAATGGAGTGAGTTATAGCGATCCTGCGACTGTGAAAAAATATGCTAGACGTGCCCAATTGGGTGAAATTTTTGAATTAGATCGTGCTACTTTAAAATCCGATGGTGTTTTTCGTAGCAGTCCAAGAGGTTGGTTTACTTTTGGACATGCTTCCTTTGCTCTGCTCTTCTTTTTCGGGCACATTTGGCACGGTGCTAGAACCTTGTTCAGAGATGTTTTTGCTGGTATTGACCCAGATTTGGATGCTCAAGTGGAATTTGGAACATTCCAAAAAATTGGAGATCCAACTACAAGAAGACAAGGAGTCTGACGTAGCATTGCTCTGTTATTTTTCGCTTCTCACTTCTATTTTCTCTTTGTAATTTTACGCAAGGTACCGGAGAAATCTGGATTTAAATCGTCGCCCTTTCTCCTTTTCTTTGATTCGTCTTTTTTTTTAATCCGGGGGTGATCCCCAATAAACAGGTATGGAAGCTATAATTGAAAACCACGATCAAATTTATGGAAGCATTGGTTTATACATTCCTCTTAGTCTCGACTCTCGGGATCATTTTTTTCGCTATCTTTTTTCGCGAACCACCTAAAGTTCCAACTAAAAAAATGAAATGATTTCTCATTATCTCAATTGAAGTAATGAGCCTCCCAATATTGGGAGGCTCGTTGCTTCAACTAATCCCCATGTTCCTCGAATGGATCTCTTAGTTGTTGAGAGGGTTGCCCAAAAGCAGTATATAGGGCGTACCCAGTAAAACTTACAAGTAAACCAGATATAAAGATGGCGACTAGGGTTGCTGTTTCCATTATTCTAAAATTTCAAGACCACAATGGATCTATGATAAGATCGTTTATTTACAACGGAATGGTATACAAAGTCAACAGATCTCAATTAATACAAAATCGGATTTATGGCTGCACAAACAGTTGAGGGGAGTTCTAGATCTGGTCCAAGACGAACGGCTGTAGGGGATTTATTGAAACCATTGAATTCGGAATATGGTAAAGTAGCTCCTGGATGGGGAACTACTCCTTTGATGGGTGTCGCAATGGCCCTGTTTGCGGTATTCCTATCTATTATTTTGGAGATTTATAATTCTTCCGTTTTATTGGATGGAATTTCACTGAATTAGATTCATAAGAACCACAAAATACTAGCTTTTAAATACAAATACAAAAAATGATGCATTTGGGTCTCGGCTTTTTATTTCTATTTTAGCTCATTTTTTTTGGTAGTTCGACCGCGAAATTTTTGTGTTTCTGTATTTCCGGAATATGAGTGTGTGACTTGTTATAATTGATCCTATTGAGAGTACAGAGAATGGGTCTGTCGTTTTGATAAAGATGGTTTCACCCCGTCGGATATTCATTCTAGTATCTGGAGCATGGAATATATGAAATAGATCACGAAGTACTTGAACTATGATTCATACTTAATATTCAGACCTCGTGACCGGATTCCTAAAAATTTTCCAAAGAAAAAGTTTTAAATTGAAAGATTTTTCTTCTTTCAAATTCCCATTTCTGCTTTGATTTTGCTCAAAGAACAACCTTTTCTTTTCTTTCTAGTTTTAGTCATTATATCGATTCTACTCGTTGAATAAATGATGATCCAACGGTTCTTACTCAGGGAATCTTTGGACTTTGCTTGAAGGTTTTATTGAATCATCGTGGTTCTAGTATGAATCTGAGGTTTCAATTGATTCATAGGGTCTTAACAAGAAAATTCCTATCAATAATAAAGAAAACAAAAGTAAAGCTACATTACATATAAATAAAAATAACAAATGAAAGAAAAAGAAATAGGTAAATAGAAGATTCAAGAGGCCTGTAACGATCAACATAAAGACAAGTGCGCCTACTTGATTTTTTGGCGTTCTGTTCTAATTATAATTCTAACAAAAAAAGAGCTTTCTTACTTTTACCCTTTCGTATCTTTAGCGAAGATGGAATCAGAAGATTCCATTTTTTTATTCCATATCTCTTTTAACCAGTTTTGGGGTATTTTTGTTTGAGCTGTATGAGATGAAATTCTCATATACAGTTCTCAGAGGGGGAGTCCCCTTGGTTTACCTATCTCAATAAAGTCTATGATTGGTTCGAAGAACGTCTCGAGATTCAGGCGATTGCAGATGATATAACTAGTAAATACGTTCCTCCTCATGTCAACATATTTTATTGTCTAGGAGGAATTACGCTTACTTGTTTTTTAGTACAAGTCGCTACAGGGTTTGCTATGACTTTTTACTACCGTCCGACCGTTACTGAAGCTTTTGCTTCTGTTCAATACATAATGACGGAAGCTAACTTTGGTTGGTTAATCCGATCAGTTCATCGATGGTCAGCAAGTATGATGGTCCTAATGACAATCCTGCACGTATTTCGTGTATATCTCACGGGTGGTTTTAAAAAACCTCGCGAATTGACTTGGGTTACAGGTGTGGTTCTGGCTGTATTGACCGCATCCTTTGGTGTAACAGGCTATTCTTTACCCTGGGACCAAATAGGATATTGGGCAGTAAAAATTGTAACAGGCGTACCGGAAGCGATTCCGGTAATAGGATCGCCTTTGGTAGAATTATTACGCGGAAGTGCTAGTGTGGGACAGTCCACTTTAACGCGTTTTTATAGTTTACACACTTTTGTATTACCTCTTCTTACTGCCGTATTTATGTTAATGCATTTCCTAATGATACGGAAACAAGGGATTTCTGGCCCTTTATAAAGAATATAGATAATAGAAAGAATATAGATAATAGAGATTTGTAATCAATCAAATCATTTATTTTATTACAATTTATTTTATTACATGGGGGAGGAACAATAATATTTCATTGCTACAAATATGGATTATTGACAAAGAATAAGACATGTATTTGGAAATTTCCCCTCAACTCCACAATATTGTATTATTTATTTGACATGAATGAATAGTTGAAGGGAATTCTCCGAAGAGAAAATGGATTATGGGAGTGTGTGACTTGAACTATTGATTGGGCCGTGCAGAAATACGCTGTTATCTGCTACATTTAAATTCACAACAAAATGGATCTTTGTTCCAACCGCCGCCCCATAGAGAGGATAGGCTGGGTTCGCTTGAAGAGAATCTTTTCTATGATCAGACCGAAGCATGCCGTACATGAACAGGCTCCGTAAAATCCAGTCAAATAAGTGATGTGGCATAATCCTGAGTTTTTTAGCTATTTTACTTACTTAATAGTATGGAAATGCATTCATTTCTGCTGCATCGATTCCGTTTATGATACTATCGGAGTGAAACAAGGGATCTAAAGAAGAGCAGCGGCTAGACTATATTAGTAACAAGTAAATCGTTTGTACGCGAAAAAGAAAAATATCACTCGATCTATTTTTTTGTGGGGATAAGGGTGAATTGCAAAGGCTGAGACAACCCAGAAAGCTCTTGATCATGATCAATATTGAAGCCTACTTGGGTATTGAGCATTTATCTGTAAGAACTGAATTCCTTGCAATGGATAGTTGCAATTTCGTAAAATGGAATCCGACAATGGCAATGCTACATATAGAATTTTTCATATATGTGTGGACTACATATAGAATTATTCATATATGTGTGGATATGGCTAAATATAGATTTTCTAAAATCTATATATTTTTTTTAATATGGCTCCGTTTAGTTCGGTTGATTCTTGCTTGAGCCGGATGATGAAAAATTATCATGTCCGGTTCTTGGGGGGGATGGATCTATAAGAATTCGCCTATCCCAATAACAAAAAAACCTGACTTGAATGATCCTGTATTAAGAGCTAAGTTGGCTAAAGGTATGGGTCATAATTATTATGGAGAACCCGCATGGCCCAATGATCTTTTATATATTTTTCCAGTAGTAATTCTGGGTACTATTGCATGTAACGTAGGCTTAGCGGTTTTAGAGCCATCCATGATTGGTGAACCCGCGGATCCATTTGCAACTCCTTTGGAAATATTACCCGAATGGTATTTCTTTCCCGTATTTCAAATACTTCGTACAGTACCCAACAAACTTTTGGGTGTTCTTTTAATGGTTTCGGTACCCGCGGGATTATTAACAGTACCCTTTTTAGAAAATGTTAATAAATTCCAAAATCCATTTCGCCGTCCAGTAGCGACAACCGTCTTTTTGATTGGTACCGCAATGGCCTTGTTCTTGGGTATTGGAGCAACATTACCCATTGAAAAATCCCTAACTTTAGGTCTTTTTTAAATTGATTCAATTGTAAAATAGAAAAGTAAAATATCATAACGTGTGTATCTAGGGAGTAGTCGCTTCAAAGTCAAAGTGAATTCTCCCTAGATACTTCTATTCAATTAAATTCTGGTCCGAATATATAGATTGTGCTAAAGGTGCAAACCTTTTTTTCGATTTTTAAGAAAAAAAAAAATGAACTAAATTAAATTCAATTGATTTAAAACTTATTTGATTTTTCTTTTAGGTAAATCAATTGTTAAATGCTTTTCTATTTCTTTTCTAGAATGCGCAATATCTCTTTTACATCTTCTATGCGAAAATGTTCAATTTTCATAAGGGCGTCGTGGCTCTTATTCAAAAGGTCGAATAATGTATGTATATTGGACTTTTTGAGACAATTATAGATCCTGGGAGACAATTCTGGTTGGTCAATAAAAATCGATTTCCCTGCTATTTCTTTTTTCTTTTTCTTTAGTTTAGCCACCCTATCACGAAAAGTCAAATAGGGTAAAGAAACCTTGTATTGATTGTTCTCTAAATGTAAGTTGTCTTCTGTCGCCTGTAGAAAGGGAATAAATAAATCAATCAAATTTCGGGAGGCTTCATGAAGTGCTTCTTTAGGAGTTAAACCTCCATTTGTCCATATTTCTAGGAAAAGGATCTCTTGTTTTTCATTTCCGCTTCCATAAGAATGAATACTATAATTCGCATTGCGAACAGGCATGAATACAGCATCTATAGGATAACTTCCGTCTTGAAAGTTATTGGGTGCTTTTATATTATATCCGCGATTCCTCTCGATTTGTAATCCAATACAAAAATCAATTGGTTCCTCTAGGTTAGCTATATGCTGCGTATTATCAACGATTTCCACAGAAGGTGGTAAGAGAATGTCTTGCGCAGTTACATATCCAGGACCTTTGACACAAAGAAGCGCGTTACGAGTTCCATACAGATTACTTCTCAATACAATTTCTTTCAAATTCATTAAAATTTCATGTACTGATTCTTGAATACCTAGTATGGTAGAACATTCATGCGGGATTTTCTCAAATTTTGCGCGTGTAATACATGTTCCTTCGATTTCTCCAAGCAAAGCTCTTCGCATCGCAATGCCTATTGTGTCGGCTTGACCTTTCATAAGTGGAGACAGAATAAAGCGTCCATAATAAAGACGCTTACTTTCGGTTCTTGATTCAACACATTTCCACTGTAGTGTCCGAGTAAATACTTTTACTTTCTCTCGAACCATAGTAATATGATTTGTCAGATTTTTTGAGTCATTTATTTCTCTTGAAATCTCTTCAATGTTTATTTCTACACCCGCCTTTTTTTAGGGGGTCTGCAGCCATTATGTGGCATAGGGGTTACATCCCTTACGAAACTTAAAAGTATACCGCTTCGACGAATAGCTCGTAATGCTGCATCTCTCCCGAGACCAGGACCCTTTATCATGACTTCTGCTCGTTGCATACCTTGATCTGCTACTGCTCGAATAGCATTTCCTGCTGCGGTTTGAGCAGCAAAAGGTGTCCCTCTTCTTGTACCCCTGAATCCACAAGTACCGGCGGAGGACCAAGAAATAACCCGACCCCGTACATCTGTAACTGTCACAATGGTGTTGTTGAAACTTGCTTGAACATGGATAACGCCCTTTGATATTCGACGTGCACTTTTACGTGAACCAATACGTCCAGTCCTACGTAAACCGCTTCTTAGTATAGATTTTGCCATATTTTACCATTTCAGAAATCTAAGTCAGAGATATATGGATATATCCATTTCATGTCAAAACGGATCCTTTTTTGGATTTGTTCATAGGTTCCTTTAGGGAGTCCCTTTTCAAAAGATTATCCTTGTCTTTGTTTATGTCGCGGGTTGGGACAAATTACTATAATGCGTCCCCTTCTACGGATCAGTCGGCATTTTTCACAAATTTTACGAACAGAGGCTCTTATTTTCATAATTGTTATTCCTTAACTGAATTTCGAATCTACTTTCCTTATTGGAAGAAAATAAGTTTCTTGAAATTTTTGAACCGTGAATTGGATCCTCATGAAAGGAATGTTGAAAAACCGCCTCATCAGTCGAATCTTTGTTGTGGAGTCTAGAAATTATGCGCCTCCCGTTTGAATCATAACGACTTACTTCAATTTTGATTCTATCTCCTGGTAGTATATGTATAAACCAGTGTCGGGTCCTTCCTGAAACATAACTTAGAATCTGGCTTCATTGTCTAAATGAACCCGGAACATATCATTGTGAAGTGATTCAGTAATTAAACCGTCATGAATCTATTTTTCTTCTTTTTCTTTTCTTTTATTCTAGGCAAACCCCCCTTGAAGTATCAACTAATGTAGGAAGGAGTGATATTAGACAACCTGGCTTTTTTTGTTTTTTTTTTCACAAATAGAAAGTTAAGGATATAATTCGGATAGCAGATCGCAGAAAAATTACCATATATAGCACAAAATTTCTCCGCCGATTCCTTCTAGTCGAGCTGCTCGGTCTGTCATTATACCCCGAGAAGTCGAGAGAATTACAATCCCCATCCCATCTAAAATTCTAGGAATTCGTTGATAGTTAGAATAGATTCGTAGACCAGGTCGACTGATTCGTTTTAAATTTAAAAGAGTTCTATATGGCCCTTTCCTATTCCTTCTATGTCGTAGGGTTAAAACCAAAAAAGATTTGTTATTTTCTACAAGTTTCCTTACGTTTTCGAGAAAACCCTCTCGTAAAAGGATTTTAACAATGTGTTCGGTCATGTTAGTAGATGCTATTCGAACCGTTCCTTTTCTATCCATGTCAGCATTTCGTATAGAAGTTATTATGTCAGCAAGAGTGTCTTTACTCATGATAAACTAAAATTATTGTTGTTTCCGAATTTTGATATAATCAACATGCTCTTTTTTTTATAAAAATTATTAAAGAAAATTATTAAAAGTATATGCATGAGACATAATCTACTATTTTATTTAAATACTATCACTCTATTGTGGTCTCATATTATAATACCTCAGGTGCTAATGAAACTATTTTTGTAAAATTTAACTGCCTCAACTCCCGGGCAATCGCGCCAAAAATTCGAGTTCCTTTTGGATTTCCTTCTTGATCAATGACAACTGCAGCATTGTCATCATATCGTATTATCATACCGTTATCGCGTTTGAGTTCTTTACAAGTACGTACAATTACAGCTCTGATCACTTCTGATCTTTCTAGAGACGTATTTGGTACTGCTTCCTTGATCACAGCAACAATAACGTCACCAATATGAGCATATCGGCGATTACTAGCTCCTATGATTCGAATACACATCAATTCGCGGGCCCCGCTATTGTCTGCTACATTCAAATGGGTTTGGGGTTGAATCATATCATTTTTGAATCTGTTTTTTAATATAAAGTAAAGCAAAGGACGAAGTAAAAAAAAAAAGAAAGAAAACCCTACAATTGTTTTTTTTATACCCAAGACTTCTTTCCTTTGGTTCTACATTTCTATCCAGAAATAATGAATTGAGTTCTTATAGGCATTTTGGACGCCGCTATTGAAATAGCCCTTCGAGCTATATTTTCGGCCACTCCACCCATTTCATAAAGTATTCTACCCGGTTTAACAACAGCTACCCAATATTCCGGGGATCCTTTTCCTGAACCCATACGGGTTTCCGCGGGTCTTACTGTAACTGGTTTGTCTGGAAATATACGTACCCATAATTTTCCGCCACGGCGTACGTTTCGTGTCATTGCTCGGCGCCCTGCTTCGATTTGTCTAGATGTAATCCAAGCGGGTTCAAGTGCTTGAAGAGCATATCTACCGAAACAAATATGATTACCTCGATAAGATATTCCTTTCATTCTTCCTCTATGTTGTTTACGGAATCTTGTTCTTTTGGGGTTATAGTTGATGGTTCTTTCTCAATTCCATCTCTACTACAGAACTGGACATGAGAGTTTCTTCTCATCCAGCTCCTCGCGAATGAAACGACTAAAAAAGATTTTATCAAAATATACGTGTAGTTAATGACT